GCAAATTTGACAGATAACCCAGAAACTCTAAATTATCTTTAGATAATTGATTTATATTGACCTTTTGCGATTGAAACCATACGGAAAAATAACATTGCCATAAATTAACAAAAAAATATTTCCATTTATTCATCAGAAGCGGCGTATCCTTTGTTGCCAGAATGCATTTTCCGTGATATCTAACATAATGTATGAAAGGATCCTTGAGCAACCCTAGGATCACCGGAAATTTATTAACAAAGACTTTTAAAAAATGTTGTATTTTTCCATAGAAAAAAATTCGCTCAAAAAGGACTTCATAAGATGTCGATCGTAAATGAGAAGACCGCTTGCGTATAAAAAAAAAGATGGATTCGTATTCACATACATGAGAATTATATAAGAACAAAAAAAATCTTGGATTCAAAATTGATTTTTTTTTAATATCAAAATTCTTCCAATTGCAATACTCGTATAGACAGAACCGAAAAAAATGCAAAGAAGAGGCATCTTTTACCCGGTAACGTAGGGTTTGAACCAAGATTTCTAGATGGATGGGATAAGGTATTAGTACATCTAACACATAATTAAAACGTGATAATTTGTCTTCTAAAAAGGGAAATATTGAATGAATTGATTGTAAATTATAAGATTTTTTTAATTGTTTTCCTTCGAAAGAGGATCCTAATCTTAGGGAAAATGGAATTTCTACAATCACTGCAAATAAAACAGATATCATTTGATAATAGAAAAGATTGGTATGCCCCAAAAAGGGATTTTGGTTCAAATCCTTAGTGGGAATAATCAAACGATTCTGTTCATACATTCGTAAAATTAAGCGTTTTACAATTAGTGAACTATATTTTTTGTCATAATCCGCATTTTCCAAGAAAATGGAGCGATTTCTATTTAATCTATTTAAACCGTGATCATAAGCAAGTACATAAATATACTCCCGAAAAAAAAGTGGATATAGAAAACTCTGTTGCCGAGTCCCATCGAACTCTAAATATCCTTGAGATTTTTCCATTTGGATTGAAATTCGATTTGAACTGAAAGTAAAGTCTTTATTTTCTTGAGTTCTGAAATGACACATAGTGCGATACAGTCAAAATAAGGTATTAGATTACGAAAGCAATAGATACCTCATAAACAGGTAGACTGCTAACCGGATTCTCTATCTTTAATAGTTTTCTGTTCGTTATATTTTATATTATAGAATATAAATACAAGATGATTAGAAATCCTTTATTTTTTTAACCTAATCGCTCTTTTGATTTTGGAAATATATATATTTTTTTATCAATATACTGCTTCTTTTACACATCCATCTCCAACCTAACCCAAAGGACTAGGGAAAAAAATAATTAGGACTCATGAAAAAATTGATAATAACACACAAGAAAAAAATTCCTTCCCATACCCGTATTAGGCACTAATCTATTTTTAACATTTAATTAGATCGGGTAATTTTTCAAATTACGAATGGAAGCTCGTTTCTTTTTTTTCCTGGAATCAGGAAAACTGGTTTTTTTATCCATCCATTTATATTTATTCACTCGACCCAAATTGGAATTCACCTTTTTTTTTACCGATCAGGAAAGCAAAAAAATGTTATCTGAATTCTCCCTTGATACGACATGCTATTTTTTCCATTCATTCCTTTCAGGATCAGTCGTGGTCTTACAAACTCTACCGCAGATCTGGACGAATCCTTTTCTTCATACAAATGTGTAAAAGATGCTAGTCGCACTTAAAAGCCGAGTACTCTACCGTTGAGTTAGCAACCCCCCCAAAAAAAAGTACTGCAAATATGTAGATACAACCAGAATAAAGAAAAAAAAAAGAAAAATCCAGTCATGTGTGCGTCAGGGATAAATAGATCTATTTATCTATGAGAGAATTATATTTGGTCGATACACTGTTGTCAATATGATTGTGAATTTTTAATATAGCGAAAAGAATAGAAAAAAAAAAAAAAAATTAACCCCTTGGTTTGTTAGTTCATACAATGAATGAAAACTAAGCCAGGTAGGGTAATCTCAAATCTTTTTATACTTTTTTAGACCCATTTTTTATGAATAATCAAGAAATGATTCATATAATAATATATATATATTTTATATACAGTATTATTTTCTATACAGTAAAAGTTTGTATTTATACAAAAATTAGAATTTATATAGATCCAAAATTATTTTCATAAATTTGTTTATGATTATAAAACATAGTAGTTGTTAGCAGGTTTTTTTTAGTATTCGTACCTTAGGAAGAATACTAATAATAAATCGAAATTCTAATAAATAAAAATAAATATGATGGAAGCGAAAGAGGAGGAAAGAAAAGAGTAGATAAAATTTGATACCAAGCTATATACGAGTCTTTCACATCCTCTTTTTTATATTTAATTAATTCAATTTAGTTTTATTAAGACTTAATTCCGTAAAAATCCCTGCCTTCTTTGAAATATCATGAACTGTTCTTGTTGGTTGAGCGCCTTTTTTAAGGAAATCGAGAATAGCAGGAAGATTTAAATAAGTTTGATTAGTTATCGGATCATAAAAACCCACTTTCCGAAGATCTCTTCCTTCTCTTCGGGATCGAACATCAATTGCAACGATTCGATAAACGGCTCATTGGGATAGATGTATATGAATAATGCCCCCCCTAGAAACGTATAAGAGGCTTTGACCTCGTACGGCTCGAGAAAAAAAAATTCAATGAGTAGAAGTTAACTCTCTGTATAAAATTCCAATATTAAATAGATTAATAAAAACATTAAATAAATTAGCCAGTATTGAAACCCTAAATATTTTTTCCATAAAAAGCATTCGTAACATTTGTACTCTCGTAACTCAAGTTAAATAACTCTCAAATATCTCAACAGAGAATCCTTAAGTACTCTTTTTATTGAGTAGTCTCTAACCCTTTTTTTGTTTGTCTCATTTTTTAGAATCAATTTTGATTCTTCATTATGATCTAGTTGTTCAAACAATTGAAAACAGGATTTCCTTGTTTCAGGATTCTTTATCCTTACTTTGAATCTTTGGGTTTAGACATGACTTCGGTGATCTTGAATCGTTTTATTAAAAAAGGGCAGCAACAAGCCCTTTATTTTGTTTATGATTTCTTTTCTTTCTATCAAAGAATCATACAAACGCTTGATTCACGCATGATAGACAAGAATTTTACAATTTTAAGAAAGTTCCCTTTTCCATTGTAAAATTGCTTGTAAAAGGCTTTTTTTTTTTTCAATATTCAATATAAAAATAAAAAGACTTACGAAGTTGTTCGAACTTATTGATTCGCACTAACCCTAGATCTTTACTCCTGCGAAAGGAATAAAAACTTTATATTCTCCTCGAGCTCCATCCTGTACTCTTTTTTATATTCAAAAAAAGTGTAGGACTCTAGTAAAATAGAACACAAAATGTCGAGCCAAGAGCACCTATATTCCTATATAAAAAGTGGCGGATCAAAAAATCCACAGCAGATCATGTCCTTCAATTCAAGTCGCACGTTGCTTTCTACCACATCGTTTTAAACGAAGTTTTACCATAACATTCCTCTAGTTTGTGTAATTGATTCAATTATGAAATCATGAATAGTCATAGTTCAGTCAGTATATCGTAATCTATACTTTTTATTTCTCTATGAATGGAATAGTGAATTTACGCGTAAAAGATTCAGTCAGAATTCAAATGAATCGCATATTAGATTGTATATATGTAAAATATAAATTTGAATATAAATCTATATATATATATATATATTTTTTATTAAAACTCTTAGAATCTACGGTTCTACCTTACTTACACGCATCACACACAAATAAAAAAAGCAAATAGATTTTTGTTTATTCGGTTCAAATGATGAAAAATAAGTTGATTCTTCTTTTCATTTCAATATTAAAAAAAAAAAAAAAATTGGATTTTTAAACAGAAAAAGAAAGATGGTGTACAAAGGGAATAGAAGATTGATTCCGTAATGACTGTACTCTGGGACGGAAGGATTCGAACCTCCGAATAGCGGGACCAAAACCCGTTGCCTTACCGCTTGGCTACGCCCCATTTCGATTTTGATTCAAGACTACTAAAAGAGTAATATTGCTTTTGGTTGTTCGTCAATTCAATTTCAGCACAAATTAAATATAGATTACATTGGTGCTAGAGTTTTGACCCGTGTAGATAGCAAATCAAACTGACTTTATTGATCATTACATAGAATTCAATTAAGATATTGTATGAAAATATTATTTCTTTCATTCTCATAGGAGAATGAAAGGATTTTTGATTGAGTAAGTTCACCAAAGTCTTTTTAGACTATCTTTCTTTATTTTTTTCCTTATATAAAAAATATATTAATAACTCAATCAAAATTAAATTATCCACAAGAACACCAATTTTTGTTATGCTTAATATATTTAATTTGATCTGTATTTGTTTTAATTCTGCCCTTTTTTCAAGCACTTTTTTAGTCGCCAAATTGCCAGAGGCCTACGCCTTTTTGAATCCAATCGTAGATGTTATGCCCGTAATACCTCTTTTCTTTCTTCTCTTAGCCTTTGTTTGGCAAGCAGCTGTAAGTTTTCGATGAAATTCTTAATACTGTCTTAGAAAAATTCACGATTTTTATTCTTCCAACAATTCAAAAGATCAAAAAAAATCTTGACGTATGAACGAACTCTCAATTCAAACATTGAATTTTTTTGGTAGCCATACTAAATCTGGATCATTCTATTTCCTCAATTTTATGCTTTTTTCCCTAAATGAAAGAACCTAATTAGATTCGAGTTCACCAAAAAAAATATCTAGCTGTTGGTATGCAAATCTGTTTGAATAGGAAGGACTCGACTATTATCTTATTACAAATGACTTTCTGAAACCTTTTTTTTTCTAGAAAAAAAAAAAGAAATCACTTGATTTATTGGTATCAAAATTAGATATTTGGTATAAAAATAGAGAATCTATTCTCTTTTTTTTTTGAAAAAAAAAAGTAAGATCTTGGAGATTGTGTAATGCTTACTCTAAAACTTTTTGTATACACTGTAGTTATATTCTTTGTTTCTCTCTTCATATTTGGATTCCTATCGAATGATACAGGACGTAATCCGGGACGTGAAGAATAAAAAAGAAGGGTTTTTTATTGCTTTATTTAATTAGTGTAAATGCTCGAATTTTATTAGGATTTTATCTATTACACATCATCAAAAGGAGAAAGGGAAAGAGAGGGATTCGAACCCTCGGTACGATTAACTCGTACAATGGATTAGCAATCCAACGCTTTAGTCCACTCAGCCATCTCTCCTAATTGAAAAGGGATACTTATTAGGTTACATTAGACAAAAAAAAAAGGCTTGAAAAAAACCTTCTCTACTTTATTTTTAATTCTTAAAAAACTTTATTTTTTGTATAGATTCTTCTTTATATTATATATATTTTTTCATTTTATATATTTTATTATATATATAATATAATTTTTTTTTATTATATAAATATATTTATCTATTTATTTATATAATATTAATATATATATATATTACTTTTATATAACATATATATAACATAACTTTTTTTATAGAACTTTCTCAGTAATTCTATTTACATAAAAAATGTAGATAAAGATTAGATAAAGAAAAGGCTCGAACTCGAAAGAGAAATAAATAAAACCACAATAATAGAAATAGAGAATCCTTTTTTTATTTTGTCTCGTACAAACACAAGTAAAAGATCTTTTTTATTTTAATAGCCTGGCCTGGTCAGTCCCCAGCCGGGCCTTTTTTTGTTAAAGTTAAAAAGACTCGTCTGATGGATTTTTAGACAAAAAAGATATTAAATTAAAAAAAAAAATGGAATCCGCTTTTACTAATTTTATTAAGTCTACGCGTCAACGCTAGAATTTTCGAATTTTTTTTTCAGATTTTTTTATTACACTCCCGATTACTTTGTTCGACAAAAGGTCAATTTATATGCAATAATTGCATTGTAGCGGGTATAGTTTAGTGGTAAAAGTGTGATTCGTTCCTTTAACCCCTTTAATAGTTAAAGGGTCTCTCGGTTTGATTAATCTTCCGATCAAAAACTTTATTTCTTAAAAGGATTTAGTCCTTTACCTTTCAATGAAAGATTCAAGGAAGATTATAGATTCTCGTAATTTGTATCCAAAGACTCTAATCAATTGTAAATTTGGATTATGAAATTCCGAAACATAATTTTTGAATTGGATGACTATTTACAATTCAATAAGTATAACAAGAGGATCCATGGATAAAGCTAGAAAAGTTTCTTTCTAATCGTAACTAAATCTTAAGTTCTATTCATTGTTTGGTATAGAAAAAATTTAAGCAAAATAGCTATTAAATGAGAACTTTGGTTTACTAAAGACATCGACATATTATATTGTTTTAGCTCGGTGGAAACAAAATACTTTTCCTAAGGATTCTATTAAATAGAAATAAAGAACGAAGTAACTAGAAAGATTGTTCGAGTTCTCCTTTTCTATCTTCTAGAAGGATCATCTATAAAGCAAAATTTTCTGTGAAAGCACCCAGACGGAAAAAAAGCTAACATAGATGTTATGGGTCGAATTTTTTTTTTTAGTTCGTTCCCGTCTTATTTTATTTGGGAATTTCTCCATCCATCATAAAGGAGCCGAATGAAACCAAAGTTTCATGTTCGGTTTTGAATTAGAGACGTTAAAAATATAAAAATGATCAATCGACGTCGACTAAAACCCTTAGCCTTCCAAGCTAACGATGCGGGTTCGATTCCCGCTACCCGCTCTAAATTCTAAATTGCCCCCTTTTATTAGAGACTTTTTTCTCTATTAGAATTGTCTAATAGCAATTGTGTATTGAAGTGAATTCAATACACAATTGCTAAAAAGATTTCGCACATCCTTTTTTTTTTTAACAATTGGAAAGTCAAAAAAAGCGAAAAGCGTCCATTGTCTAATGGATAGGACATAGGTCTTCTAAACCTTTGGTATAGGTTCAAATCCTATTGGACGCAATATCAATATAGATATAAATATATTGATATATATCTATTATTTAGATTTCTATATATTATATATAATATATTTTTTATCTATTTAGAAAAAAGATAAGAAAGAAATAGAATAATAAATAAATTCTGAATGCTTTAAGATTTAATATTAAACAGATAAGATATTAGTTATATACTTCTTTATATTATATATATACTTAACTTATATACTTCTATTTATAGAATTTAGTAAAAATTTAATTATAAAATTGACTAAAGAATCAAAAAAAAGAATGATCCATTTCTTTTTTTATAATTTCTCCTGAAGTAGAAAACGTTCCAGTTGCTCTTGAATACCTTCTTTCAAAAAGCTTTCTGCTTCAGCAGTTAATGTCTTGGTAGAGGATATGATTTCTTGGAACTGAGGTTTATTCGTTTTTAAGTAAGTGCGTAACTGAACGAGAAATTTTCTTACTTGTCCAATTTCTAATCCATCCAGATAACCATTTGTTCCGGTATAAATGGTCATTATCTG